GTCACAAGTTCCATATAGATTACTTCTTAACACAATTTCTTTCAAATTCATTAAAATTTCATGGACAGATTCTTGAATACCCACTATGGTGGAATATTCATGTGGTAGTTTCTCAGATTTTGCCCGTGTGATACACGTTCCTTCTAATTCTCCAAGCAAAGTTCGTCGCATCGCAATGCCTATTGTATCAGCTTGACCTTTCAGAAGTGGAGACAGAATAAAGCGTCCATAATAAAGACGTTTACTGTTTGCTCTTGATTCAACACACTTCCACTGTAGCGTCCGAGTAGATACTGTTACTTTCTCTCGAACCATAATAATCTTATTTAATCATATCATTGAATCATTTCTTTCTCTTGTTTATCGGGCGCTTGAACTATCTTACATTTTTATTTCTACACACGTCTTTTGTTCGGAGGTCTACAGCCATTATGTGGGAAAGGAGTGACATCCTTTACAAAAATGATTCGTATACGACTCCTTTGAATAGCTCGTAATGCTGTGTCTCTTCCGAGACCTGGACCTTTTATCATGACTTCTGCTCGTTTCATGACTACTGAACTAAGAGCGTGTGATGCTACGGCTTCACCAGCAAATGCCGTCGCTTTTCGTTTAGCCCGTAAGCGACAATTACCGGCAGAGGACGAAGAAAGCACTCGACCCTGTAGATCGGTAACAGTCACAATGATATTATTAAACCCTGCTTGAACATGAATCCGTCCTTTTGGTATTCTATGTATACGCCTACGTGAACGACGACGAGTTCTACGCGAACGAAATTTCAGTATAGCTTTTGCCATATTTTATCATCTCATAAATATGAGTCAGAGATATATGGAGATATCCATTTTCTATCAAAGAAGATCTTTTCTTTGAATATCGGGTCCTTTCCCGAATCTGATTATCCTTGTCGTTGTTTATGTCTTGGGTTGGAACAAATTATTAGAATTCGGTTCTGCCGGCGTATTAATCGACATTTTTCACAAATTTTACGAACAGAGGCTCTTAGTTTCATATTTTCCGACCCTTAACCTTAATTCTGAATCTACTTCTTGGCAGAAAATAAGTTTCTTGCTATTTTTTATCTCGAATCATATTGAAGGTGAAAGTTGAAAAATACCTAATTTTTGAAATCTTGGTTTTGGCAAAGTTGAGAAATTCTCCGTTCTTTAGTTAAATCATAAGGACTTAGTTCCATTTTTGAGTGATCCCCTGGCCGGATCCTTATTTAAAGGAAGTTGTATCTTTCCCGAAATATAAGCGAGAATTAGATCATTATTATGGAAACGAACCCGAAACAGACTATTGGGAGGGGATTCGTTAATGAAACCTTTCTGAATTCATTTCTAGTTTTCATTGTAAGGAAAACCTCCTTTATTCTGTACCCTATAAAAACGATATATGTCGTTTTCAAAGAGGAGGTCGTAGATGCGACCTGATAGTAGCTAACCTATCCCCTTTCTTTATCCCAACTAGAAAGTTTCGAATTTCATTTGGATATTAAAAGCATTACCAGATATAACACAAACTTTCTCCGCCTATTCTTTCTAATCTAGCCTCTCGGTCTGTCATTATCCCTCGAGAAGTAGAAAGAATTACAATTCCCATCCCGCCTAAAATTTTAGGAATTCGTTGATAGTTAGAATAGATTCGTAGACTAGGTCGACTGATCCGTTTTAAATTGAACGTTTTTCTATAAGGCCGATTCCTTTTTAGGGTTAAAACCAAAAAAGATTTGTTGTTTTCGCGATGTTTTCTCACGTTTTCGATAAAACCTTCTCGTAAAAGTATTTTCACAATACTTTCACTGATATTAGTAAATGCGATTCGAACCACTCTTTTTCTAGCCATACCAGCATTTCGGATAGCGGTTAGCATGTCAGCAATAGTATCCTTCCCCATAATGACTTAAAAGTATTAATGCCTCAAAATTTTGATATAATCAACATGTTTTTCTTGTTTTTTTGTTTGTTTATGACTATGAATTTTGAAAGGTATATGCGCGAGACACAATCTACTACCTGAATATGAATCTATTTCTTTCAAATAGCTTATTCGAACCCTATTATAGAACTAGATTCTGGTTTCATTTTATAAGACTTCTGAAGCTAATGAAATTATTTTAGTCAAATTGGACTGTCGCAATTCCTCTGCAATCGGACCAAAAACTCGAGTTCCTTTTGGATTTCCCTCTTGATCAATGACAACTGCGGCGTTGTCATCATATCGTATTATCATACCGTCGTCGCGTTTGAGTTCTTTACAAGTACGTACAATTACAGCTCTGACCACTTCGGATTTTTCTAAGGACATTTTTGGAACCGCGTCTTTGATCACCGCAACAATAACGTCACCAATCTGAGCATATCGACGATTGCTGGCTCCTATGATTCGAATACACATCAATTCTCGAGCCCCGCTGTTATCTGCTACATTTAAATACGTCTGAGGTTGAATCATATCATTTTTTATTTGTTCGTTAAAATGCAAAGTAAAAGGCGAAGAAAAAAAATAAATATTGTTTGTCCAAAAAAGGAAACCGGCACCTTCGATTTTTTTGATCTATTTCTTTTGCGCGAACCGATATGTCTGTCTAATGAATTGAGTTCGTATAGGCATTTTGGACGATGCTATTGCAATAGCCTTTCTGGCTATATTTTCTCGTACTCCGCCAATTTCATAAATTATTCGACCTGGTTTAACAACAGCTACCCAATATTCAGGATTTCCTTTCCCCGAACCCATACGGGTTTCTGCCGCTTTTACTGTAACCGGTTTGTCTGGAAATATGCGTACCCAGACCTTTCCACCGCGGCGCGCATTTCGTGTCATTGCCCGTCGACCTGCTTCTATTTGTCTAGATGTGATCCAAGCCGGTTCAAGTGCCTGAAGAGCAAATTTCCCGAGAAAAATAGATTGACCTCGCAAACATATTCCCTTCATTCTTCCTCTATGTTGTTTACGGAATCTGGTTCTTTTGGGGTTATAGTTGATGGTTGGGTTTGAATTCCATCTCTACTACAGAACCGGACGTGAGACTTTCTTCTCATCCGGCTCCTCGCGAATAAAGGGATTTAAAAATATTCAAATTGAATAAAAGATCAAAGAGAATTGAAAGTAAGAGATACATGTAGTTAATAAGTATACGTAATACACCGAAGTATGCATTTCATTTCTCTAAAATCTATTATGCGTTTCTATCTTGTTTCTATCGATAGCTCAACATATAAAAGAGTCTATTGGTTTTGATAATGTTAAAATGAATCTTTCTTTTGTTTTTTAGCCTTTAATTTCACCGTATTATCCTATTTAATTGACTCAAATTTAGCAATCCAAGAAAATCAATTTTTCGCGGGCGAATATTGACTCTTTCAATTCACTTTTTATTCGGGTCTCGTAATTGTTCAGAACTTTTTCGAATATATGAATCGGGCTCTGGTCCGTTCCGCCATCCAGATCAATGAATCCGTAGAATTCGTTTTCAATAGAATTTTTTCGATCCACAGGTTCCCTCGTTCCCATCTCTTCTTACTTAATGGTTAGGCCTTAATTCTGCAATGGAGCTGGGAATGCCATTTTTCTTGAGTCAATCTTCTCAGTCTTTATTGGCTACACGCTCTGAATTTTTTGTTTTGTTCTATGCACAAATTCATTTTTTTATGGATGAATCCGGATTGATGCTTTATTACATTGCACTTTTTTATGAGATGATTCATAGACCTTACATATTCGATATTGGAATTAGATATCAACAATAGTCTTTTTCTTTCTTTCTCTCACCCTTCCATTTATCCACACCCTTCCTTTTATTTTCTCTATTTCTATTCACAATTTGGAATCATATTTTTTTTATGCAAAAAGATTTCAGTTGCTACAAGCATATGATTCATCGGTCATATCTTGACTGGTTATTTGGATCCAGATAATGTGAAGTGATGAGTTGGTTATTTTTTCTAGAATTATTAGTTTCTACTTTTGGGCTTTTTTTATACGAAGCCTAAAAAAACCGACGAGTCGCACACTAAGCATAGCAATTTTATGAAAGATTCTATTGAATTTTTAGGCAACCTTAGAGAATTGAAAATTCGAATTTTTTATTTTCATTTTTTTGATTCACTAGAAAAAGAAGAAATAGGTTTCTCGTTTTTTCTTTTCTCAACGAATAGAAGGGAAGGGATGGGTTTCTTATTCTCCCTCTATAAATATCCAAATTTTGATGCCTAATACCCCAGAGATCGTTCGAATTGGATAGGAACAATAATCAATTTTAGCTTGAATGGTTTGTAGGGGAACCCGACCGTCTCGGATCCATTCAACCCGCGCGATTTCGTTTCCTCCAATACGTCCTGCAATTTGGACTCGAATTCCTTTTGCATTTGCTTCTTTAGCTAATTCAATCGCCCTTTTCATTGCTTTTCGATATGAAATTCTCTCCAGTAATTGGCCGGATATAAATTTTGCAAGAATATTAGCATGTCTATAAGGTTCAAAAATTTTTATGAGAGTAAAGTTCAATTTTGGGGTGACATAAATATCTTTACGGGTTTTCAAGTCAAATTTTTTGTTCACAGAAGCAAATTTTTTTTGTAGATTTGGTTGTAAGTTTTTGCTTTCTCGCCGGTAATGTTTGTTGAATACGTCTTTGGGTGCGGGTACTATATAGATTTTCATGGCAGTTACATCAACGTATTTTTCAATCTCAATACGTATAAGTGCCAGGACGCTGGATGTCATATTTTTTTCTACATAATTCTTGATATAATATCTTATTTTTTCATCTTCTTGTAGCTCTTTAGAATAATTTTTTGGTTTTGCAAACCAAAGTGAATGATGACTTTGGGTTGTACCAAGTCTGAAACCAAGTGGATTTATTTTTTGTCCCATGCTCCCCCATTACTATACATATCATCATATTCCATAGTTAGATACTTATTTTTTGGTTTAGTGATAGGGTTTTTTAACCAGTTCATAAAGTCTTTTTGTACAAAGTCATCGGCATCGACTAAAAAGTTATCGGCATCTAAAAAGACTTTGACTTTCTTTTCAGAGTTATTTAAGGATCTATCTTTCATTACAATAGTTATATGGCAAGTCGGTCTTTTTATCGGATAACTACATCCTCGAGCTCGAAGTTGGAATCTCTTCAGGCTAGTACCCTCGTTGACTTCAGCTTGACTAATGAATAAATTTTCGTTCTTAGAACCGAGAAGGTTACGAGCATTTGCTGCTGCAGACCAAACCAATTTGAAAATGCGCGAACATGCTCCATAAGGCATGAATTTTAATAAAAAAAGTGTCGTCAGGTAAGAACGGCCCCGAATTTGGTCAATGACTCTTCTCGCTTTGTGAGCAGACATAGATATATTTTGACCTAAAGCGTATACTTCTGTTTTTTTCTTCTGGAACATAAAGGTCTCCTCTTACTAATCAATTCTAAGTACCTATAATATTATTAACTCTTCTTACCGACGAGATTTAGTATCATTTTTCGGACGTTCTCGAAAATTGAAAGTCGGTGCAAATTCTCCCAATTTGTGGCCTATCATCTCATTATTGATATAAATAGGTAAGTGTTCCTTTCCATTATGGATAGAAATAGTATGTCCGATCATTATTGGTATGATGGTAGATGCCCGGGACCAGGTTTTGATTGTTTCTTTTTCTGTTTTTGTGTTAATCTTATTAATTTTTTTTAATAAATGATTTGCTACAAAACTCTTTTTTTCTTTTTGTGCAGGTGTCACAGCTTGCTCCTATTTTTTTGCAAAGATAAAGACGAAGAAAGAAATTCTATTTTCTCTCCTATTTACTACGTCGACGAAGAATCAGCTTTTCACTATATTTTTTTCTTTTTCGAGTTCTTCTTCCAAGTGCAGGATAACCCCAAGGGGTTGTGGGTTTTTTTTTACCAATAGGAGCCCTTCCTTCACCACCCCCATGGGGATGGTCTACAGGGTTCATAACTACTCCTCTTACTCTAGGGCGCTTACCTAGCCAACGCTTAGATCCGGCTCTACCCAAACTTGTCTGTTTCACACCAAGATTCCCCACTTGTCCGACTGTTGCTGAGCATTTTTTGGATATTAAACGGACCTCCCCAGAAGGTAATTTTAATGTGGCCGATTTCCCCTCCTTTGCAATCAGTTTGGCGACAGCACCCCCTGCTCTAGCTAGTTGTCCACCCTTTCCAATTGCGATTTCTATGTTATGTATGGCCGTTCCTACTGGCATATTGGTTGAAGTAGATTCGTCTTTTTGATCAATCAAAATCCCTTCCCAAACTGTACAAGCTTCTTCCAAAGCATACGGCTTTCTGGATGTAGATGAGGATATCTATAGAGATAGATCTTATATATTTCGCACAATGAAGTACCACACGAGTCGATATATAGGAGTCAAAATCTGCCGAATCACTCATGTTAGGATCTTCTACATCCTAGGTCTTTCCCTTCCGTCATCTGGCTTATGTTCTTCATGTAGCATTCAGACCGAATGACTCTATGAAATTACGTCGATACTTCCACATAGTATGGGTAACGTAGGAGACATCTCTATTTTTCCCCGGGGAATCTTTAGAATTACCACTGCTTAGCTTTCAATTCGTCTCTGACCATCAAATGAAATGTGAATAACTCGTCCTCTTCTCTTTGAAAGAAGGGGCGCTTCCGGTTCTATCGGTGCTTGAAACAATTTTGTCTTCTCCATATTACTATATCTCTAAAGTCAATAATTGTATATGAGGAACTACTGAACTCAATCACTTGCTGCCATTACTCTTCAGTTTTCTGTTGAGGTCTATCCTCTAGAGGTACTCAAATTGGATCAGTGATTGATTTCTAGGTTTCGTCGTAAACCTAATTGGTTACTTCCAATTACGTAAATCAATAGTTCAAACCGCACTCAAAGGTAGGGCATTTCCCATTTTTATAGGAACTTCTGTACCACAAACAATGGTATCTCCAATTATAGCCCCTCTGGGATGTAAAATATATCTCTTCTCACCATCCCCATAGTGTATGAGACAAATGTATGCATTTCGATTCGGGTCGTATTCTATGGTTATGATTCTACCATATATGTCTTTTACATTGCGTTGAAAATCTATTGTACGATATTCACGCTTATGACCTCCCCCTCTATGCCCTGCGGTAATGATTCCTCGGGCATTACGACCTTTACCACAAAGATGCGGTCCATAGATTAAATTCGTTCCTGGAATGCGTCCATTGCGTGTGCGCGGGGTAGAAGTTTTGTATAAATGTATTGCCATGCTATTAAGTATTTTGATTTTCATTCTTTTCTTTCTAAGAGGTGGAATAGAATAACTCGGTTGACCGACAAAAAATGTAAGACTGGCCCAACAGTTCATCACGGAAGAAAGGACTCACTAAGCCGGGATCACTAATTAAGACTAATTGAATATTTGAAAATATTCATATATGCGCGGCTCCAATCAAAAGAATCGACTTAGAAAAAAATATCTACAACTGCCCTATCCACGATTTCGAGTAATAGCCAAAAAGATTTGGTTATTGAAATAGATAATTTGGTTAATTATTGAAATAGAGAATAAAAAAAAAAGGAAAGCGATTTAAAAGATCTTTTTCCTAAAATTCCCCTTTGGTCCACTTATATCTATCTCGCCCTTTATCAAGGGATATTTCATGAATCTAATGAATATTTCATGAATATTTTTTTAGGGGGTTGACCCATCCGAATATGAAATATGAATAGTGATAATTTGATCACGAATTCTTGTCGTATATGTCTACCGCGTAGAATTAAAGCAAAAAGGGAATGCTCTTGAGAATGATTTCCTTTTCAGTTGATTTTATTCACTGATTGGCCAAAAAAAATGATAATGAATTAGAAATTCAATGAACTTTGAACTTTGATTAATCACTTTCTATGCAATGATTCTGCCTAATCAATTTATCCTTTTCTATTGTATCCAGGCAGGATAATGATAAAGAAAGGTGAAGGGAAAGAAGAATTTTCAAAAACGGGATTTCTCAAAATGGCTAAAAAATGGGCTGGTTCGGAGAGGGGAGTCTATCTAATTGAATGGCTCTAAGTCAACTCTTGTAACTCTTTCGACGAATGATTATGAAGTCCGATTGACTCTAAGATGGCTGAATCGTTGCTTTACATTAGTAAAGACATACGTGTATATACTACTATATAGTAACTAGAAAGAAATCCGTGTATATGCTATAGTAGCTAGTTAGATACGAAATCAAGATCTATCTAATGTGACTTACGAATTTCAATTTGTGCGTAGATCCCAATAGATCTCATCTGGGACTATGAATTGAATGAATAAACGGATGAAATCAATCAAAAGATGTAATAATTCAAAGAATGGGTCGGAACAAAGAAAGGTAAGAACGAGAGTTGTATGGATTTACAACGACTCTCTCGATAGAAAGTCAAAAATAGACCCTTAAGTAGTTTTGATGATTCAATACTATTTTTATTTGAATTCGAAGTTCGTCGTTATTTCAGATGGCTGAATCGTAGCAATGGAAGAATTAAGTCATAATTCCTTGGTTAGGTGTATCATTAACTCTTTCTTTTTTTGGTCCGAGGAACTTCTAATGAATCCACTGATTTCTGCCGCTTCCGTTATTGCTGCTGGATTGGCTGTAGGGCTTGCTTCTATTGGACCTGGAGTTGGTCAAGGTACTGCTGCGGGCCAAGCTGTCGAAGGTATCGCGAGACAGCCCGAGGCGGAGGGAAAAATACGAGGTACTTTATTACTGAGTCTAGCTTTTATGGAAGCTTTAACAATTTATGGCTTGGTTGTAGCATTAGCACTTTTATTTGCGAATCCTTTTGTTTAATCTTCGAAATTTGCATTTTTTTGCATTTTTGATTCCCTTTTCCTTGTGCTTTGCTTTTTCGAATTAGATCAAAATTTCATTCCTATAATTCCTTATTCATTCATAAAAGAACCCGGGGTAAGGGCTGATTGTCGGATGAGGAATTAGCATGCCCCCTCGCTTTCAGCCTTTCCTTTCAGGCCCTTTTTAGAAAGGGTTACAACAAAGAGGTCTCAATTTTTTTGAAAATAGATTTGATTTTTGAATCGATTAAGAAATCGGAAGAAATGGGAAAATCAGAATGATTATCCTATTGATTCTTCGCGTCATAAGACTCAGTACTCAACCAAGATCCGACCCTATCTATAAAAGAAAAGGGGGAAGTGATACAAAAAGAACTCGGTTCGGTTTTTTAGTCTATCTATAAGAGGAGATCATATGAACAATGGAACCGATTCTTTCTTTTCTTTGGACCGCTGGCCATCCGCCGGGAGTTTCGGGTTCAATACCGATATTTTAGCAACAAATCCAATAAATCTAAGTGTAGTGATTGGGCTATTGATCTTTTTTGGAAAGGGAGTGTGTGCGAGTTGTTTATTTCAAGAATAGGCAGGATCCAACCAGCTGTACTTTTTCCATTCTAATTAGGAATGAGAGGTGCATGAGCTTGCGAATTCCTTCTAAATAAAGAAATTATATGTAAGAACCATAGCATTTCGTAATTCATTGGGAAATAGACTTTGATTCTCTATTAACCAATAATGTGGGAACGTTAACATGGTTAAAGCTAAATCGTTTGAAGTCCAGACGCCGCATGGTACTCTTTCTACCACTCTGTTAATATATATGTTAGTATTAATCTAGAGATGGTTTCAAAAAAATCATTTTATCGATATAGAACACTCGTCTCGATAAAATGATTTGAACTACTTTATTGGATTTGATTCCTTTTTTAGACAATGCTGAATGGACAACCTATGTATTATTGTGTCTTGTTTAAAGTAAGAAAACTTTTTGGATGGAAAAAAGAAACTCAAAATAAACAACTTTGATGACAATTACATATTTTTGTTTGGTCAGAAGAGTCCTCCGAATATTTGTGTCTGGATTGAATTAGTAATTCCTTTTGATCTTTTGATTTTTTTTGAATATGACAAGAGAATCGAGGATATGTTCAT